TTTAACATTAACGTTTAAATATCCTTCAAAAACAAGTAAATAGATCCGAAACATATAAAATGCGGTTAATCCTGCTGTGGAACAAGCTATTATTGCGAAAATTGGTGAATACAACCAACTATCATTAAGAATTTCATCTTTGGACCAAAAACAGGCAAAGGGTGGAATACCACAAAGAGAAAGTGTACCCACTAAAAAAGCAGTTTTTGTAATTGGCACATGTTTTGTTAAACCGCCCATAAGAACCATATTTTGACTTTTATCTGGAGAATATCCAACAATAGCTTCCATTGAATGAATAATGGATCCGGATCCTAAAAACAACAATGCTTTTGAATAAGCATGAGTAATCAAATGAAATAAAGCGGCTCGATAAGAGCCCATACCTAGAGCTAACATCATATAACCCAATTGAGACATTGTAGAATAGGCCAAACTTCTCTTAATATCCTTTTGAGCAAGAGCTAAAGTAGCTCCTAATACTACAGTTATTATCCCTATGAAAGCTATTCCATTCATTATGGAAGGTATAACTATAAAAAGAGGAAGAAGCCGGGCTACAAGAAAAATTCCCGCCGCTACCATAGTAGCAGCATGGATAAGAGCGGAAATAGGGGTGGGCCCTTCCATAGCATCCGGTAACCATACATGAAGGGGGAATTGGGCAGATTTAGCAACTGAACCGCCAAATAACAGGAAGGCACACAAAGTAACTAATAAAAGATTAACCTCATTATTATAAATCAAGTTATTGAATATTTCAAACAAATCCCGAAATTCCAAACTACCCGTTATCCAATAAAGACCTAAAATTCCCAATAATAAACAAAAATCCCCTACCCGATTAGTTACAAACGCTTTTTGACAAGCATTTGCCGCAATAGGGCGTGTGAACCAAAAGCCTATTAATAGATAAGAACACATTCCAACCAATTCCCAAAAAATATAAATTTGTATCAAATTCGAACTAGTAACCAATCCCAACATTGAAGTATTAAAAAAACTCATATAAGCAAAAAATCTCAAATATCCTTCATCATGAGACATATAATTGTCACTATAAATAAGAACCAGAATTCCAACAGTAGTGATTAATATTAACATAATAGAGGTAAGTGAATCGATCAAGTAGCCAAACTCTAAAGAAAGATCATTATTTATAGTCCAAGACCATACATATTGATAGATAGAACTGTTATTGATTTGATGAATAGACAGATCCACTGAAAAAATCATAACTATACTTAATAATAAAACACTAGGAAAAGCCCACATACGGCGAATATTTTTTGTTGCCGTGGGAAAAAGGAGAAGTCCCACTCCTATTAACATAGGAACTGGAAGTGGAATGAAAGGTATGATCCATGAATATTGATGTGTATGTTCCATACAAAAAAAAATAATAATAATAAAAAAGAAAAAAAAATTTCTTCTTAATTCTTAATGAGTTTTGTTTCTTATTCGCCAATTTGATCTCTTTTGAAAGGGTTCAGTTAATAAAAAAATTAAGATTAAGATAGAAATCGAATTTTCTATTGTTAATTATTCTGAATTTTTGTCTAATATTTACAATAGTTCAAAGTACGAAGTGAAAATGGGTCAAATGATATGACCAAATTACTAGTGAAAAATAAACTTTTTTTTATAATATTAAGAAAATAAAAAATATAAATTATTGTATAATAATAATTTATATCCAGAGAGTGAGGATAAATAATTACACCAAAACTAAAAACACATTAGTTTATTTTGATATGAATCATAAAAAACAATCCATATGACTCAAAAAAAAAAAATTCTTTTTTTTGTCGTTTTTGATTCTGAATCATTAATTCGTTTTGATACTAATTGATTATTTTCCATTCCAACAAAAAGACATCTATCTTTGGAAAAAATTTGTAAAAAAGTTTATGATATTCAAGAGTTTACTTTAAATCGAAAAAAGGAATTAAGATACATGATTTTTAAAAATCATGTATCTTTTAAACGACCAAGTAAGCAGGATAAAGATAAGGGTTGGGTTCTTAAACTTTTTCGATGTATTTTATTCCATGTATAAATGCAATACGATGAAAATAGACCGAGATAGAAAAAGATAGTTTTGTTTTTGTAAGAATTACATAAAAGATTACTAGGAACAAAAAAAAGACTATGTGATTTTTACATATCCGCATTTTTTATGAAAAGGAGTAGAATAGTATAATTTAGAAAAACAAATAGATAAGATAAATATCTGGTTAATTAAAGAACAATTCATTTTGAACAATAGATGTCTTTCACATCCAACTATAGCAATGAATAAACTAGTATAATTTTTGAATGGCAGCTCCAAAAAAACGCACTTCTATATCAAAAAAAAGGATTCGGAAAACAATTTGGAAGGAGAAGGGATATTGGGCAGCATTGAAAGCTTTTTCGTTAGCGAAATCTCTTTCTACGGGGAATTCAAAAAGTTTTTTTGTACAACAAATACAAACACTGGAATAATCTGAATTAACTG